TTAATTGAATGAACAATTCATTCATAAAAATGAATATTTCTGTGAGATTCCAGGTATTCTATAGTTCCTTCCGCGCCAATTGCCAATTCTTGGTCATTGAGATTCATGAGAGATTGGGATTAATATTTAGGGATAGATATTACCTCTCTTTTTCTCCTCTTTCAAATAAATTGAAATGATTGAAGTTTTTCTATTTGGAATCGTCTTAGGTCTAATTCCTATTACTTTGGCTGGATTATTCGTAACTGCATATTTACAATACAGACGCGGGGATCAGTTGGACCTTTGATTGAGTAACATCTTTTTTTTTGATTGACCTCCTCCTTAATCTGCAGGGGGTCAAATTCAGGTTGCAATTCAAGTTAGTGAAGTTGTTTTATTGTGATTCGACATTACAAGAACAGAATCACGCTCTGTAGGATTTGAACCTACGACATCGGGTTTTGGAGACCCACGTTCTACCGAACTGAACTAAGAGCGCTTTCTTATGACAGCAGATACGACTGTCAAGAAAAGGATTCTTTTTGTACCCCCAATACATTTTGCATGCATTGCATATAGTATCATAAAATAAAAGATTATGTCCAATTTTCATCGATTTCAATTGACCCCTCGTTACTGGCCATAGGAAAAATAATAGGTAGGGATGACAGGATTTGAACCCGTGACATTTTGTACCCAAAACAAACGCGCTACCAAGCTGCGCTACATCCCTTTTAATTGTTGTACAGTGTCATTGTAGAGAATCCCTGTCTTGTTTTCCACATCGTTATTTCCTCTATCTATATACAATTTCTCTTGCCATTTCTTCTTTTTGGTCTCATATCTCATATAATAAAAGAATTATATACATATGAAACCTAACGTATAAAAGAATGAATATTTATCGGTAATGCTCAGGAAGAGGGGGTCATCTTTTTCTGTTTTAGGTACAAGTGGATCTCATCTACCGGATCATTGTACATATCCATTTTAGTTAGGGATTCCGCGTACAAATACAAGTGATCTTTAACTACATATGCATCTGATCATATATGTATTCCAATAAAGAAGGAGGATTTTCAATGCGAGATATAAAAACATATCTCTCCGTGGCACCTGTGCTAACTACTCTATGGTTTGGGTCTTTAGCAGGTCTATTGATAGAGATCAATCGTTTATTCCCAGATGCGTTGGTATTCCCCTTTTTTTCATTCTAGTTATTGATATGGGAATGGATGAATGAAGAAGATTAGAGATACAATAAATTCTCTGTGACCAACCCCCCCCCCCTTTTTTTTTCAGTTCTTTAGGATAGGAAGGAAAGAGAAAGAATAAAAGTGGATTGAACCTCAGTCAAACTCGGGTTCAGGATAGAATTAATAGAGGTAGAACAGAAATAGAAATGGGGCTCTAGGGCAGGCTGTTCGAGATCATATAAGATAGTAAATGAAATGCTGGGATTAGGAATAATGAATAGTTAGAAATAATTGTATTACTTATGATTTTATTACTTTATTGATTGCAACGAAATCTTTCATAATTGGATTTCGAGTTAGCAACCTATTTTCTATTTATTTTTCGTTCCTTTCTTCTTCTTCGGTTCGGATCGAAAATAGAAGAATTGAGTGAATCCAAAGGAGGTTCATGGCCAAGGGTAAAGATGTCAGAGGAATAGTTATTTTGCAATGTACCAGTTGTGTCCGAAATGATTTCAATAAAGAATCGCGAGGCACTTCCAGATATATTACTCAAAAGAATCGACACAATACACCTAGTCGATTGGAATTGAGAAAATTCTGTCCTTATTGTTACAAGCATACGATTCATGGGGAGATAAAGAAATAGATCGAACGGAACACGTGTACCATCCTTCCAAGGAACAGGAAGAAATTATATATATATAAACAAATCAAGTCCTATTTCGGTCGGATCCGAAATGAATGAAGAAATGGGATTTTAGAGATAAGGAATAAACCATGGATAAATCCAAGCGACTCTTTCGTAAATCCAAGCGATCTTTTCGTAGGCGTTTGCCCCCAATTGGATCGGGGGATCGAATTGATTATAGAAACATGAGTTTAATTAGTCAATTTATTAGTGAACAGGGAAAAATATTATCTAGACGAGTGAATAGATTGACCTTGAAACAACAACGATTAATTACTATTGCTATAAAACAAGCTCGTATTTTATCTTCGTTACCTTTTCTTAATAATGAGAAACAATTTGAGAAAACCGAGTCGATCCCTAGAACTACTGGTCCTAGAACCAGAAATAAATAGGCCTACTCCTCAATTGAATCAAAACAACTCTAATTGGAATTCAAAATCAGATTGATTGATGTTTTGTTCGAAAAAGCCGAGAGATTTGATTGTTGCGTCGTAATAGAATAAAAAAAAGAATGGGAGAAGAAGAAATCTTTTTTTTTTTTTGAAACGTGTTCGTTCATTCCTACTACTTATCTTATCATATTAATTTCTACTCTACCTTCCCGGAGGTCATTCTCCGGGGAACTCCGTTTAAATCATTCCGGTGAATTCCTTCCAATCTCTTTATTTGATGATCTCATTGGAAATCATGTAAAGACAATTCCTATTTGATATAGCTATTTGTGCAGGTATTTTACGATTAAGAAGCAACTGCCTCTTGTACAGATCATGTATTAATCGACTATAACTATAGGATACCCTATTCTCACGAGTTACTGCATTTATCCGAGTGATCCACAAACGACGAAAATCTCTCTTTCGCCTGCCTCTATCCCGATGAGTGGACACCAAAGCTCTCATTTTCTGTTGAGTAGTAGTTCGAGTAAGTCTTGAATGGGCCCCTCGAAAGGTTGATGCAAATAAACGAATTTTTGTTCGACGTCTCCGAGCTATATATCCTCGTCTAACTCTGGTCATTGAATGAAATTAAACTTTGATGAATAACTAATCGATTTCTTTTCTTTCAGTCATTCTTTTCCCCTCTCCTGGTTTATTAATAACAAAACGGATTCTTCCGATGTATAAAATAAAAATTCCAATGGCTTTTGCTACTATGACCTTCCCAACCACGATTTTTTATTTCTTCCAGGCATTTATTTCACCTCAAAATAAGAAATTTTACCGATATTTGGTATAAAATAGGTATAAAATAAATAGGTAGTAAATGTAAATGGATAAATAAATAAATAGTGGCTTCCATCGTTTCTATGATTACTTCTTAAACGGTGAGGCCCTCTCTATACACCGGAGCCCCTTCCCTCATTTAATCAATGTTATTGGTAACTTGTACAGTTCACACTCTTTGGCTCTACCCATGAATTATCCAGTAATAGGTCTTTTCACAATGAGATCTATTCATACAGTGACGGCATTTAATTATGAAGGTTGGCTAGGTAGCTGACCCTGTTAGTCCGTTCTTGCAAGAGTAGGAGCATAATCTTTCTGCTTCTTAAATACCATTTCCCCCGCTTAATGGATAACCATTTGCTACCAATGGAGAATTGCTTTTCATCTCAAATCGAGGTGATTGGATTTGCACCAATGGAAACCATAAATTCCATACACAATAGAGGTATATGATAGATCTTTATTTTTAGATAGTGAATGGAGTTCTTCCATTCTATCCCATTCATTGGTACTGGTCATTGAGACTGGAAAAATCGTCTCATTTGTTCTAGCTCATGATCTGAACGAGTCGCACATACACCCTAGTACATGTTCCTCGACGCTGAGGACATCCTCGAAGAGCTGGGGATTTCGTGACATTTCTGATTGGCTGTCTTGTGTTTCTAATAAGTTGTTTAATAGTTGGCATGCTGAATCGTATACAGAATGGGCTGGTTTAGATCGATCCTAACCGGATGATTATGAATTACTTCCATTTACTATTTGATTTTACCCGGGTAAGAAAAGAAGATAAAAGATCAAATCACGGTTCATTCGAATTATGATTCGAAATGGAATCACGGATTTATGCGAAATCCCCGGTATTTTCGACCGCTACAAGATCAACAATGCCATGAGCTTGGGCTTCTGCTGCTGACATAAAAACATCTCTTTCCATGTCTTCGGATACAACCCATAAAGGATTGCCCGTTCTTTGTACATAAACCCTTGTGAGGATTTCGCGGAGTTTCAGTAGTTCTTCCGCTTCCAGGATAAATTCTCCTGTGGGTGCCTCATAAAAAGAACTAGCAGGTTGGTGGATCATAACCCTGATGATATAACATAATAAACGATTCCTCTATCTCGCATGATCGGGCGAAAGGAAGGGATAAAGAATAACAAACAAAAAGAAAAAGATAGAATTGAACAACCGTACAGGCATCTTTTGTGCATTGCATACGGCTCTGCAATGGAATTTCTTTTTCCCTTCCATCAAAGAAAGAGACAAATAGAATCCATCAGACCCAGATCGTTGAATGATCCATTTACCATCCTTCCTTTCGTAGGAGTCAAAAAATACTATGATGGTTCCGTTGCTTTATATATTTATCTCGTCTGAGATTCAGCAATCCCAAAGTTTCTTTTTGATCCGATCAAATAAGGAAAAAAGAATCTTTTTTTTTCATACTCTTTCATAACATAAATATCGGAAAGAGACTTCTGGTGTGGAAGCAAAAAGGTTTGTGACGCTGAAATGGAACCCCGATACATAAGATCAAATCGGAAATAACCTTTGTTTCATACTACTATCTCGATACATAATCTCATGTTATGAAAAAACGAGAATGGTTTGCTCATATCGAACTCGAAGTGCCATGCTATTATTACTTATTATTTATATTCCATATGGCGAAGGCATAGTCTTCTTTTTCTCTCAAATAAAAAACTCATTGGCGCCAAGCGTGAGGGAATGCTAGACGTTTGGTAATTTCTCCTCCGACCAGGAGGAAAGATCCCATTGAAGCGGCTAATCCCATGCATATTGTATGCACATCTGGTGGCACAAATTGCATAGTATCATAAATAGATATTCCTGGTATTACCCATCCGCCGGGAGAGTTTATAAACAAATAAAGATCCCTGGTATCATCCTCTATGCTGAGATATACCATGAGACCAACAAGTTGATTCGAGATCTCGCTATCAACCTCTTGGCCTAAAAAAAGTAATCTTTCTCGATAAAGTCGGTTGATTAGGACAAAATTGTATCCTTTAGGAACCGTACACGCACCTTTGGATGCATACGGTTCAAAAAATTAAAATTGTGAAACAAAAAAAGAATCAATGTGTCGATTCCAGCCCTTTTCTCTTTTCGTAGCAGGGTTTTTCCTAACGAAGGGGCTTTTTCTTCCATTTTTCAAGAAACATGAGTTTTGACTTGACTTGCTTCCTTAGAATTCACTGAACTTATCGAACTAACCTCTCATTGATGTATTGTTTCATCGAGATCCAAATCACGATGTAATTTTCTTGTTCCTGAATGGGCCTCTTCAATTCTTTTAGGTTTATGCTCTACTCCGGGTAAAGATCTGCCCGAATTCTATTTGCACATATAGGACAAATAATCTCAGTACCACTTCTTTTTGCTACGACTTCTTTTTTTTTTTTCAATTCGTTTCATGTCTTCCGCCCAATATATGATGTATTCATCATATTACTCCATTGATTGGCAGTATGAGATCACTCATATGGTATAAAGGAATCATTTATGATACGAGTGGTAATCATACATAGATTGCCAATTTGGTATTTTCTGAACGGAGCCTGTATACTTCATTTTATTGGTCCAAGCCAACCATAAATTCTTCTAATTGATAATATGGATCCTCCAATAAATTGATCTAATTGCACTTCACGCTCCGAATTATTGATGGTTCAATCAATCTTTCTTGGGCGAAAGAGAGGATATCTCCATCGGGGGAGAGAACGGGGAAATCCCATATGACCCAATATGTCTGACAAGTCGCACTATACGTCAACCCAAACTGCATCTTCCTCTCCAGGACTCCGAAAAGGTACTTTTGGAACACCAATGGGCATTAAATTAAAGAAAAAGAGGTTAAGTACTATACTTCACTTTGATGTGGAAACGTAACAACGGGTTTATTGTCTTCATAATATTGCCGTTTATCGTATTTTATCCATAGATTCGAAGGTTCATGGAGGAAGACAGAATGAATAAAGAAAAATTCTTACGAATGGATCGTTTGAATGATGAACAAGTATCTATGCATTCGCTCACAAAAAATGGGACCAGCCCCCATTGCGTATTGGTACTTATTGGGTATAGAATAGATCTGCTTCTCTTTGTTCCTACGAACAGAATTGTTCAATTATTACTAACGGAACGGAATAAATATTAACCCTTGCTTCGGGATAATCCACTGAAAAGGTGAGGTCCATAGCATAGTCTTTTCCAATGCGATAAAGTTACATAGTGTCTATTTTTTCTTTGATAAAGGGGTATTTCCATGGGTTTACCTTGGTATCGTGTTCATACCGTCGTATTGAATGATCCCGGTCGGTTGCTTTCTGTCCATATAATGCATACAGCTCTAGTTTCTGGTTGGGCCGGTTCGATGGCTTTATACGAATTAGCAGTTTTTGATCCCTCTGACCCCGTTCTTGATCCAATGTGGAGACAAGGTATGTTCGTTATCCCTTTCATGACTCGTTTAGGAATAAACAATTCATGGGGTGGTTGGAGTATCACAGGAGGAACTATAACGAATCCGGGTATTTGGAGTTACGAAGGTGTGGCCGGGGCACATATTGTGTTTTCTGGCTTGTGCTTCTTAGCAGCTATCTGGCATTGGGTGTATTGGGACCTAGAAATATTCTGTGATGAACGTACGGGAAAACCCTCTTTGGATTTGCCCAAGATCTTTGGAATTCATTTATTTCTCTCAGGGGTGGCTTGCTTTGGGTTTGGCGCATTTCATGTAACAGGCTTGTATGGTCCTGGAATATGGGTGTCCGATCCTTATGGCCTAACCGGAAAAGTACAATCTGTAAATCCAGCGTGGGGCGCGGAAGGTTTTGATCCTTTTGTTCCGGGAGGAATAGCCTCTCATCATATTGCAGCGGGGACATTGGGCATATTAGCGGGTCTATTCCATCTTAGTGTCCGCCCGCCCCAACGTCTATACAAAGGATTACGTATGGGCAATATTGAAACGGTCCTTTCCAGTAGTATCGCTGCTGTCTTTTTTGCAGCTTTCGTTGTTGCTGGAACTATGTGGTATGGTTCAGCAACTACCCCGATCGAATTATTTGGTCCCACTCGTTATCAGTGGGATCAGGGATACTTCCAGCAAGAAATATATCGAAGGGTTGGTGCCGGGCTAGCCGAAAATCTGAGTTTGTCGGAAGCTTGGTCTAAAATTCCCGAAAAATTAGCTTTTTATGATTACATCGGTAATAATCCGGCGAAAGGGGGATTATTCAGAGCAGGCTCAATGGATAACGGGGATGGAATAGCTGTTGGATGGTTAGGACACCCCATCTTTAGAGATAAAGAAGGGCATGAGCTTTTTGTACGTCGTATGCCTACTTTTTTTGAAACATTTCCAGTAGTTTTGGTAGACGGAGACGGAATTGTGAGAGCCGATGTTCCTTTTAGAAGGGCAGAATCAAAGTATAGTGTCGAACAGGTAGGTGTAACTGTTGAGTTCTATGGTGGCGAACTCAATGGAGTCAGTTATAGTGATCCCGCTACTGTGAAAAAATATGCTAGACGTGCCCAATTGGGTGAAATTTTTGAATTAGATCGTGCTACTTTGAAATCCGATGGTGTTTTTCGTAGCAGTCCAAGAGGTTGGTTCACTTTTGGACATGCTACGTTTGCTTTGCTCTTCTTTTTCGGACACATTTGGCATGGCGCTAGAACCTTGTTCAGAGATGTTTTTGCTGGTATTGACCCAGATTTGGATGCTCAAGTGGAATTTGGGGCATTCCAAAAACTTGGAGATCCAACTACAAAGAGACAAGTAGTCTGATACAACATTGCTCTGGTATCTTTCGCCTCTATTTGATTTTTTTTTGATTTGACATAAGGGATTGGAGAAATCTTGATTTTCATCATCGCCTTTTCTTTGACTCTTGCCCTTTCTTTATCTGGGAAATGATCCCAAATGAATAGGTGTGGAAGCTATAATTGTAAACCACGATCGAATCTATGGAAGCATTGGTTTATACATTCCTGTTAGTCTCGACTTTAGGGATCATTTTTTTCGCTATCTTTTTTCGAGAACCGCCTAAGGTTCCGACTAAAAAGATGAAATGATTTTTCATTATCTCAATTGAAGTAATGAGCCCCCCAATATGGGGGGTTCATTATTTCAACTAGTCCCCGTGTTCCTCGAATGGATCTCTTAGTTGTTGAGAGGGTTGCCCAAAAGCGGTATATAAGGCGTACCCAGTAAAGCTTACAAGTGAACCAGATATGGAGATGGCGACTAGGGTTGCTGTTTCCATTATTAGATAATTTCAAGACCACGATCGATCTACGCTACGATAAGATCGTTTATTTACAACGAAATAGTATACAAAGTCAACAGATCTCAACCAATGCAATAGGATTTATGGCTACACAAACCGTTGAGGGTAGTTCTAGATCTGGGCCAAGACGAACTATTACAGGGGATTTATTGAAACCATTGAATTCGGAATATGGTAAAGTGGCTCCTGGATGGGGAACTACCCCCTTCATGGGTGTCGCAATGGCTCTATTTGCGATATTCCTATCTATTATTTTGGAGATTTATAATTCTTCCGTTTTACTGGATGGAATTTCAATGAGTTAGGTCCCATAAGAACCATGAAGTCCTAGCTTTTCAATCCAAAATGAATCACTTAGGACTCGGATTTCTAGGCCATTCTGGTAGTTCGACCGTGGAATTCCGTTGTTTCGGTATTTCCGGAATATGAGTGTGTGACTTGTTATAATTGATCCTATTGATAGTACAGAGAATAGGTCTGTCATCTCGATAGAGATGGTTCTACCTCGTCGGATATTCATTCTAGTATCTGGAGCACGGAATATATGGAATAGATCAAGAAATATTTGAACTATGATTCATACCTACTATTCAGACCTCGCGACCGGACTCCAACAAATTTTCAAACAACGAGTCATAAATCGAACGATTTTTCTTCCTTCAGAATTATGCTTATTTTGACCGAAGGACCAATGTTTCTATGGATTTTTAGTCATTCCATCCATTCATTGAATAAGTGATGATCAAATGGTTCTTACTCAGAGAATCTTTGGGCTTAGCTTGGGCGCTTTATTGAATCATCGTGGTTCTAGTATGAATCTGAGGTTTCAATCGATTCATAGGGTCTCCACAAGAGAATTCCTATCAATAGTAAACAAAACATATAGTAAATCCGTATTACGCACAAACAAAAACAACAAATCCAAAATAAAATAAATAGGGGAAGAGAAGATTCAAGAGGCCTGTAACGATCAACATAAAGACGAATGAGCCAACTTGATATTTTGGCATTATCATCACAAAGAAGAGATTCCGGATTTTGGTTCCTTCACTTCGTATCTTCAGGGACGATTGAATCAAGTGGCTAAGAAGTTTCAAACTTTCTATTACATATCCGTTGCAACCACTATTTGGGTGTTTTTGCTTGAGCCGTACGAGATGAAATTCTCATATACGGTTCTCAGAGGGGGAGTCTCTTTGGTTTACCTATCTCAATAAAGTATATGATTGGTTCGAGGAGCGTCTCGAGATTCAGGCGATTGCAGATGATATAACTAGTAAATATGTTCCTCCTCATGTCAACATATTTTATTGTCTAGGAGGGATCACACTTACTTGTTTTTTAGTACAAGTAGCTACCGGTTTTGCTATGACTTTTTACTATCGTCCGACCGTTACAGAGGCTTTTGCCTCTGTTCAATACATAATGACTGAAGCCAACTTTGGTTGGTTAATCCGATCAGTTCATCGATGGTCAGCAAGTATGATGGTGCTAATGATGATCCTACACGTATTTCGTGTGTATCTCACAGGTGGATTTAAAAAACCTCGCGAATTGACTTGGGTTACAGGTGTGATTTTGGC